AATGAATTGCCTGACGAAAAGGGTTACCTTGATAGGGTAAATAATGTAATAATATTACATTCATTACGAATTTATATTTAATAGAATTAAACTATTTCTAAAAGTATCAAAAACTTTTGTGCATCATACACTAAAATATAAAAAGATAAGCTAATTAAGCTACTGGGTTCATACCCCATTTATAAAGGTTTACAGTCCTTTTCTTTTTAATTTTTAATAATACTGCTAAAATTATATTTTTTTTTATTTTAATAGTAGGAACAATAATTACCGTCTCGTCTAATTCTTGGTTAGGTGCTTGAATAGGTTTAGAAATTAATTTATTATCTTTTATCCCCCTAATAAGAGATAATAATTTGATATCAACAGAAGCCTCTCTTAAGTATTTTTTAACCCAAGCAATTGCCTCTGCTGTATTATTGTTTGCTATTATTCTGATATATATAAATAATTTTCCAACAATTCAAAATAATCTAATATTTAGTAATTTAATTATTTATTCATCTTTATTATTAAAAAGCGGAGCAGCACCATTCCATTTTTGATTTCCAAATGTAATAGAAGGTTTATCATGAATAAATGTTCTAATTTTAATAACATGACAAAAAATTGCTCCTCTTGTACTAATTTCTTATATTAATTGAAGAAATTTTATTTATTTAGTAATTATTCTTTCAACAGTAATAGGTTCATTAGGAGGATTAAATCAAACTTCTCTTCGTAAATTAATAGCTTTCTCTTCAATTAATCATTTAGGTTGGATATTAACTGCTATACGAGCCAGAGAATCAACTTGATTAATTTATTTTTCTATATATTCATTTCTATCTTTTAGATTAATTTTTATGTTTAATAATTTTAAAATATATTATATTAATCAAGTTTTTAATTCATTTTTCAATTCAAAAATTTTAAAATTTTGTTTATTTTTTAATTTATTGTCTTTAGGTGGTCTTCCACCATTTATTGGATTTTTACCAAAATGATTAGTTATTCAATTATTAATTGTTAATAATCAATATATTTTAATAACAATTATAACTGTAATAACTTTAATTACATTATTTTTTTACTTGCGGTTATGTTTTGCCGCATTTATATTAAATTATTCTGAAAATAATTGAATTAATATTATACAAATAAATAATTTTTCATTTAAATGCATGCTATTTTTTTCTTTTATTTCAACGTTCAGATTAATTTTAATTTCTTTAATTTATTTTATTTTTTAATTACAAATAAATTTAGCTATAAATATTTATAAAAAGGTTTTAAGTTAAAAAAACTAATAACCTTCAAAGTTATAAATATAAGTTAAATCTTTTAAGCCTTAGTAATTATTTTACTCCTTTAGAATTGCAGTCTAATATCATTATTATGACTATAAAGCCTAATTGATTAAAAAGAATTAATTCTTATAAATAGATTTACAGTCTATCGCCTAAATTCAGCCATTTAATCGCGACAATGACTATTTTCAACAAATCATAAAGATATTGGAACTTTATATTTTATTTTTGGAGCTTGAGCCGGAATAGTAGGAACCTCTCTTAGAATTCTAATTCGAGCTGAATTAGGACACCCAGGAGCTTTAATTGGTGATGATCAAATTTATAATGTAATTGTAACAGCACATGCTTTTGTTATAATTTTTTTCATAGTAATACCTATTATAATTGGTGGGTTTGGAAATTGATTAGTACCTTTAATATTAGGAGCACCAGATATAGCATTTCCTCGGATAAACAATATAAGTTTTTGGTTATTACCCCCTTCTCTTACACTACTACTAGTTAGTAGTATAGTGGAAAATGGGGCTGGAACAGGTTGAACAGTTTACCCCCCTCTTTCATCTGTTATTGCCCATGGAGGGGCATCTGTTGACTTAGCTATTTTTTCTCTACACTTAGCGGGGATTTCTTCTATTCTAGGAGCAGTTAATTTTATTACAACAGTAATTAATATACGATCAGTTGGAATTTCATTTGATCGAATACCCTTATTTGTATGAGCAGTTGTATTAACCGCATTATTATTGCTGCTATCTTTACCAGTATTAGCAGGAGCCATTACAATACTTTTAACAGATCGAAATTTAAATACTTCATTCTTTGACCCAGCCGGTGGAGGAGACCCAATCTTATACCAGCATTTATTTTGATTTTTTGGCCACCCAGAAGTTTATATTTTAATTTTACCTGGGTTTGGAATAATTTCTCACATTATTAGTCAAGAATCTGGAAAAAAGGAAACTTTTGGTTCATTAGGAATAATTTATGCTATAATAGCAATTGGCCTTCTTGGTTTTATTGTATGAGCACATCATATATTTACAGTAGGAATAGATGTTGATACACGAGCATATTTTACTTCAGCAACTATAATTATTGCTGTACCTACAGGAATTAAAATTTTTAGTTGACTAGCTACACTACATGGAACTCAATTAAATTATTCTCCAGCTATACTATGAACCTTAGGATTTGTTTTTCTATTTACAGTAGGAGGTTTAACAGGAGTTGTTTTAGCTAATTCATCAGTTGATATTATCCTTCACGATACTTATTATGTAGTTGCACATTTTCATTATGTATTATCAATAGGAGCTGTGTTTGCCATTATAGCGGGATTTGTCCATTGATATCCCTTATTTACAGGATTAATTTTAAATTCAAAATGATTAAAAACTCAATTTTTAATTATATTTATTGGTGTAAATTTAACCTTTTTTCCTCAACATTTCTTAGGATTAGCGGGGATACCTCGACGATATTCAGACTATCCAGATGCTTACACTACATGAAATGTAGTTTCAACTATTGGATCTTCTATTTCACTACTAGGAATTTTATTTTTCTTATTTATTATTTGAGAAAGTTTAATTTCACAACGACAAGTAATTTATCCAATACAATTAAATTCTTCAATTGAATGATTACAAAATACACCTCCAACAGAACATAGATACTCTGAGTTGCCTATTTTAACAAATTTCTAATATGGCAGATTAGTGCAATGGATTTAAGCTTCATATATAAAGTATTTTACTTTTATTAGAATATTTATAAATAAATGTCAACATGAGCTGCTCTTGGCCTTCAAAATAGTGCCTCTCCCCTTATAGAACAACTTACATTCTTCCATGATCATACACTTATAATTTTAGTAATAATTACTACTTTAGTTGGTTATTTAATATTTATGTTATTTTTTAATAATTATACAAATCGAAATTTATTACATGGTCAAACTATTGAAATAATTTGAACAATTTTACCAGCTATTGTACTTTTATTCATTGCATTTCCTTCTTTACGATTATTATATTTATTAGATGAAATTAATGAACCTTCAGTAACTTTAAAAACTATTGGGCATCAATGATATTGAAGTTATGAATATTCAGATTTCATAAATGTAGAATTTGATTCTTATATAATTCCAACAAATGAATTAACTACAGACGGATTTCGATTATTAGATGTAGATAATCGAGTAATTTTACCTATAAATTCTCAAATTCGAATTTTAGTAACTGCAGCAGATGTAATTCATTCCTGAACAGTTCCTTCTTTAGGTGTAAAAGTTGATGGAACTCCTGGTCGTCTAAATCAAACTAATTTTTTAATAAATCGACCAGGTTTATTTTATGGACAATGTTCTGAAATTTGCGGTGCTAATCACAGTTTTATGCCAATTGTAATTGAAAGTATCCCTATTAATCATTTTATTAAATGAATTACAAATATAGTAAATTCATCATTAGATGACTGAAAGCAAGTATTGGTCTCTTAAACCACTTAATAGTAAATTAGCACTTACTTCTAATGAAAAAAAAATTAGTTAAAATATAACATTAGTATGTCAAACTAAAATTATTAAAATTTTTAATATTTTTTGATTCCACAAATAGCCCCTCTCGGTTGATTAAGTTTATTTATTATTTTTTCAATTACTTTTATTTTATTTAGAATAATAAATTATTATTCAATAATTCCTAAATCACCTAAATCTCTGATTTCACAAAAATCAACTAAATCATTAGAATGAAAATGATAACTAACTTATTTTCCGTATTTGACCCTTCTTCAAGAATTTTTAATTTATCATTAAATTGAATAAGAACATTTTTAGGATTATTAATTATTCCATCAGTATACTGGCTTATACCCTCACGTTATCATGTATTTTGAAATTCAATTTTATTAACACTTCATAAAGAATTTAAAACATTACTAGGACCGTCAAGTCACTCAGGTTCGACTTTTATTTTTGTATCATTATTTTCATTAATTTTATTTAATAATTTCATAGGATTATTTCCTTATATTTTCACAAGAACAAGTCATTTAACATTAACTTTAACTTTGGCCCTACCTTTATGATTATGTTTTATAATTTACGGATGAATTAATAATACTCAACATATATTTGCTCATTTAGTCCCACAAGGAACCCCAACAATTTTAATACCTTTTATAGTTTGCATTGAAACAATTAGTAATGTAATTCGCCCAGGAACTTTAGCAGTTCGATTAGCAGCTAATATAATTGCAGGACATTTACTACTAACATTATTAGGAAATACAGGCCCCTCACTTTCATATATAATTATTTCTTTACTTTTAATTGGCCAAATTGCTCTATTAATTCTTGAATCAGCAGTAGCAATTATCCAATCTTATGTATTTGCTGTATTAAGAACATTATACTCTAGAGAAGTTAATTAATGTCAACACACGCTAATCACCCTTTCCACTTAGTAGATTATAGCCCATGACCTTTAACAGGAGCCATCGGTGCTATAACTTCAGTTTCAGGTTTAGTAAAATGATTCCATCAATATGATATTTCATTATTTGTATTAGGAAATATTATTACTATCTTAACTGTTTATCAATGATGACGAGATGTATCACGTGAAGGTACATTTCAAGGATTACATACTATTTCTGTTACTTTAGGTCTTCGATGAGGAATAATTTTGTTTATTTTATCTGAGGTATTATTTTTTATATCTTTTTTTTGAGCTTTTTTTCATAGAAGTTTATCACCCGCTATTGAACTAGGAGCATCATGACCACCTATAGGAATTAAACCTTTTAATCCATTCCAAATTCCTTTACTAAATACAGCAATTCTTTTAGCTTCAGGAGTAACTGTTACATGAGCACATCATAGTTTAATAGAAGGGAATCACTCACAAGCTATACAAGGATTATTTTTTACAGTACTATTAGGTATTTATTTTACTATTTTACAAGCATATGAATATATTGAAGCCCCTTTTACAATTGCAGACTCAGTTTATGGTTCTACCTTTTTTATAGCAACAGGCTTTCACGGAATTCATGTATTAATTGGAACTACCTTTTTATTAGTATGTTTAATTCGACATTTAAATAATCACTTTTCAAAAATTCATCATTTTGGATTTGAAGCTGCTGCATGATATTGACATTTTGTTGATATTGTTTGATTATTCCTTTATATTTCAATTTATTGATGAGGAGGTTAACTAATTAATTATTTATATAGTATACAAGTATATTTGACTTCCAATCATAAGGTCTACTAATCTAGTAGTATAAATAATTTTTTCAATTGCTATTATAGCTTCAATTTTAATTATTATTTCTAGAGTAGTAATAATATTAGCATCAATTCTATCAAAAAAAACATTAACAGATCGAGAAAAATGTTCACCTTTTGAATGCGGATTTGACCCAAAATCTTCATCACGTCTTCCTTTTTCTTTACGATTTTTTTTAATTACAATTATTTTTTTAATTTTTGATGTAGAAATTGCTTTAATTTTACCAATAATTTTAATTATTAAAATTTCAAATATTTTTATATGAACAATTACTTCAATTATTTTTATCATTATTTTAATTATTGGTTTATATCATGAATGAAATCAAGGAATATTAAATTGATCAAACTAGGGTTGTAGTTAATTATAACATTTGATTTGCATTCAAAAAGTATTGAAATTTCAATCTACCTTAATTAATTGAATATGAAGCGATTTATTGCAATTAGTTTCGACCTAATTTTAGGTAATTTAAATACCCTTATTTTCAATTAATATCTATCTATTAATTGAAGCCAAAAAGAGGCTTATCACTGTTAATGATAGAATTGAGATTTATACTCCAATTAAGGAAGTATGATGTTCAAGAAAAAGCTGCTAACTTTTATCTTTTAATGGTTAAATTCCATTTATACTTCTGTTTATATAGTTTAATAAAAACATTACATTTTCATTGTAAAATTAAAATATTCTTTTTTATAAATTACAAATATTAGTTCACTACATTCAAGAATTATTTAATTACCCTAACATCTTCAATGTTATACTCTAAGTTTAAGCTACTTGAATAAAATAATAAAAAAAATCTAAATAAAAAAGTAATTCATAAAACAAATAATAGCAAATAAATTTTTAAGTTATTATTATGAAAAAAAAAATTTCAATTGGAAAATTTAATTAACCTATTGTATAAATTTTGACCACCTAAAAATTCTGATCAACCCTGATCAAATGATTTATAAACTAGTCCCCCTAAATTTAATGGAAAGTTAATAATTCCATAAGTACAAATATAAGGCATAAATCATATAGAACCAAAAAAATAACTAACTAAATAATTATTAAATGATTTATTTAAATGAAATAAAGAAACATGAGAAATTAAATAACCTATTAATCCCCCAATGATACAAACAAATAAAGTTAATAATTTTATATATATGGGCAAACAAATTATATAGGGAGTAGGAAAAATTAACCATCTAAGAATTCTCCCCCCAATAATTCTTATAATTAATAAGCCTCTTATTCCACGAAGTATAATTCAACCCTCATCTCTTAATATATTCAAAGAACCACAGTTTAATTCTCCCGTTATTGAATAATAAATCAATCGAAAAGAATAACAAACTGTTAATCCAGTAGAAAAAAAATATAAAAAGAAAGAAAAAAAATTAATATAACTTAATGAAACAATTTCTAAAATTATATCTTTAGAATAAAATCCAGCTAAAAAAGGCATTCCACATAAAGCTAAATTAGCAACATTAAAACAAGAAGTACTTAAAGGTATATAAACCCCTAATCCCCCTATTAAACGAATATCTTGTGAATTTTGTATATTATGAATAATAGCCCCCGCACATATAAATAATAAAGCTTTAAATAATGCATGAGTTAAAAGATGAAAAAAAGCCAATTTATAAAATCCCATTGATAAAATTCTTATTATTAATCCTAACTGACTTAATGTAGAAAGAGCAATAATTTTTTTTAAATCAAATTCAAAATTAGCCCCTAATCCAGCCATAAATATTGTTAATCCAGATAATAATAACAATAACTGACCTAAAAAAGAATTATTTAATAAAATATTAAAACGAATTAATAAATAAACACCAGCAGTTACAAGAGTTGAAGAATGAACTAAAGCAGAAACAGGAGTTGGAGCAGCTATGGCAGCTGGTAATCAAGAAGAAAAAGGAATTTGAGCTCTCTTTGTTATAGCAGCTAATACTATTAATCCCCCAATTACTTCTATTTCAATTCTATTTTTCATTAATTCTAAATAAAAAATATAATTTCAACTTCCATAATTTAATATTCAAGCAATTGCAAGTAAAAAGGCAACATCACCAATACGATTAGATAAAGCAGTTAATATCCCAGCATTATAAGATTTAACATTTTGAAAATAAATAACTAAACAATAAGAAATTAATCCTAACCCATCTCAACCTAATAAAATTCTAATTATATTTGGTCTAATAATTAATAACATTATAGATAATACAAATATAAGAACTAATATAATAAAACGATTTATATTAATATCACCACTTATATACTCTTTTCTATAATAAATTACCAAAGAAGCAATTAATAAAACAAAAGATATAAATAATAAACTTATTCAATCAAATAAAATAGTTATTACAATTCTAGAAGAATTTAATGAAATAACTTCTCATTCCAAAAAAATACAATAATCTCTTAATAAAAATTTCAAACTAAAAATAAATAAATTAATTATAATTCTAAATAAAATTAAAAATCTAATTCTACAAATTGATAAATATTTTTTCACAATTTAAAATGACATAAATCATATCATTGACACCACAAATCAATATTTTAAATAAACTATTTAAATTTTAAAGTCAAATTATACAAATTTCACTTTTTAAAATTAATAAATTTAAAGGAAATCAATGAAGTATTAAAATGAAATATTCACGAATTTTACCCCCACTAAATGAATAAACCCCAGAAAATCCCTTTCCATGTTGTCTATATGCATACAAATATAAAGTATATGCAGCTCTAAAAAAAGATAATAAAGATAAAGAAATTATAGTTAATCATGATCAACTAATAATTCTATTTAATAAAGAAATTTCACCTAATAAATTTAATGAAGGTGGTGCAGCTATATTACATGAACTTAATAAAAATCATCATAAAGTTATTGAAGGTATAAAATTTAATAATCCCTTATTAATTAATAAACTTCGACTTCCTAATCGTTCATAAGTTATATTAGCTAAACAAAATAACCCCGATGAACATAACCCATGAGAAATTATCAAAGTATAAGACCCACATAAACCTCAATAACTTAAAGTTATAAGTCCACCTAAAACAATTCCTATATGAGCAACAGAAGAATATGCAATTAAAGCCTTTAAATCAGTTTGTCGTAAACAAACTAAACTAATTAATACCCCACCAATTAAACTAATTCTAATTCAAATATAATTATATTTTATATTTCTTAATTGTAAAAAACATAACACCCGTAATAAACCATAACCCCCCAATTTTAACATAATGCCAGCTAAAATTATAGACCCTGAAACCGGGGCTTCAACATGAGCTTTTGGTAATCATAAATGAACTAAAAATATTGGTATTTTAACTAAAAATGCTAAAATTAAAGATAAATATAATAAATCATAATTAAATATAAAATTATTTAAAAGATAAAAATTTAATGTTATTAAATTATTATACAAATAAAAAATACTAATTAATATTGGTAAAGAAACTAATAAAGTATAAAATAATAAATAAACACCAGCTTGTAAACGTTCAGGTTGATACCCTCACCCTAAAATTAAAAATAAAGTAGGAATTAATCTTCTTTCAAAAAATAAATAAAATATAAATAAATTTATACTAGCAAATCTTAAAATTAAAAATAATAATAAAATTAAAATATTAAATAAAAATAAATTTTTATAATTATTAAATTTATTAACAGACTCACTAGCAGTAATTATAAGAGTACAAATTCAAAATCTTAATAAAATTAATCCATAAGAAATTGTATCAAACCCTAAAAAATAAGAAATATTTACAAAATAATTAGTACAAAAATTTATTATAATAAATAAAAATGTAATCAAAAATATTAAATTTTGAACCATTCAAAATGAACTACTAATAAAACAAATTGGACTAATAAAAATTATTATAAAAATTAATTTTAACATTGTAAAATATTAAATGATTGAAAATAATCATTTCCATGAGTACGAATTATTGAAACAAGAATTGAAAGACCCAATGCACCTTCACAAACTCTAAAAGTTAAAAATATTATACTAAAAAATCTTCTAAAATTTATTAAATTTAAATAAATAAACAATAAAAAAAATAAATTTAATACAATATATTCCAATCTCAAAAGTATTGATAATAAATGCTTTCGATTAGAAACAAATATAAAAATTCCAATTAAAAATAAAAGACATGGTAATCCTCAATAAAATATTATTAACATTAGTTTTAATAGTTTAATAAAAACATTGGTCTTGTAAATCAAAAATAAGATTTAATCTTTTAAAATTTCAAGAGAAAAGTAATTACTTTTTCATTAATCCCCAAAATTAATATTTTATATAAACTACCTCCTGACATTATACAATTAATTTTATATAGATCAACTTTAATTTCAAGATTTATTTTTATACAAATAAATCACCCTTTAGCTATAGGATTAATATTATTAATTCAAACTTTACAAATTTGTTTAATTACAGGATTAATAGCTAAAAGATTCTGATTTTCTTATATTTTATTTCTAATTTTTCTTGGAGGGATACTAGTTTTATTTATTTATGTTACATCCTTAGCTTCAAATGAAATATTTTCATTTTCAATAAAATTAACAACTATTTATTTAATAATCTTTATTTTATTTACAATTATAAGATTAATACTAGATAAATCATTAATTTTAACCTTTCTAGAAAATAATGAAATAACAACTATAAATAATATTAATTTATTTATAGAAGAAAATTCATTAAATCTTAATAAATTATACAATTTTCCAACAAATTTAATAACAATTTTATTAATAAATTATTTATTAATTACATTAATTGCAGTAGTAAAAATTACAAAATTATTTTACGGACCTTTACGATTAATAAACTAATGAATAAACCTTTACGAACCCAACACCCTTTATTTAAAATTGCTAACAATGCATTAGTAGATTTACCTGCACCAATTAATATCTCAGCTTGATGAAATTTTGGTTCACTTCTTGGATTATGTTTAATAATCCAAATTTTAACAGGATTATTTTTAGCTATACATTATACAGCAGATATCAATTTAGCATTTAATAGTGTTAATCACATCTGCCGAGATGTAAATTATGGTTGATTATTACGAACTTTACATGCCAACGGTGCATCTTTTTTCTTTATTTGTATTTATTTACATGTAGGACGAGGGATCTATTACGGATCCTACTTATTTACTCCAACATGATTAGTAGGAGTACTAATTTTATTTTTAGTTATAGCAACAGCTTTCATAGGATATGTATTACCATGAGGACAAATATCTTTTTGAGGAGCAACAGTTATTACAAATTTATTATCAGCAATTCCTTACCTAGGGACTACTTTAGTGCAATGAATTTGAGGAGGATTTGCAGTTGATAACGCAACATTAACACGATTTTTTACATTTCACTTCATTCTACCTTTTATTGTATTAGCTATAACTTTAATTCATTTATTATTTCTTCATCAAACAGGTTCAAATAATCCAATTGGACTAAATTCAAATATTGATAAAATTCCATTCCACCCCTATTTTTCCTATAAGGACATTGTAGGATTCATTGTAATAATTATAACTTTAATTATTTTAACATTAACTAATCCATATTTATTAGGTGATCCAGATAATTTTATTCCAGCTAATCCATTAGTTACTCCAGTTCATATTCAACCAGAATGATATTTTTTATTTGCTTACGCAATTCTTCGATCAATCCCTAATAAATTAGGAGGAGTAATTGCATTAATTTTATCAATTGCAATTTTAGCAATTCTTCCATTTTATCATTTAAGTAAATTTCGAGGTATCCAATTTTACCCTATTAACAAAATTTTATTTTGAACTATAGTAGTGACAGTTATTTTATTAACCTGAATTGGAGCACGACCTGTAGAAAACCCTTACGTATTAGTAGGACAAATTTTAACAGTAATTTATTTTTTATATTATATTATTAATCCAATAATTAATAAATGATGAGATAACTTAATTAATTAAACTTAATAAGTTAATGAGCTTGACAATAAGCATATGTTTTGAAAACATAAGATAGAAATTCAATTTTCTATTAACTTTACTAAATTTAATTAACCACATTAAATAAATTAATAATAATTTCAAACCAATAAAAAATAATAAATAATTCAATGAAAAAGGTAAAAAACATTTTCAAGCTAAATATATTAATTTATCATAACGAAATCGAGGTAAAGTCCCACGAACTCAAATAAATACAAAAGAAATAAAAGTTAATTTAATATAAAATAAAATATTAAATAAATCACATCCAAAAAAAATTACACAAAATAATATTCTTATAAATAAAATTCTAGCATATTCAGCTATAAAAATTAAAGCAAATCCACCACTTCTATATTCTACATTAAACCCAGAAACTAATTCAGATTCACCTTCAGCAAAATCAAAAGGAGTACGATTAGTCTCCGCTAAACAAATACAAAATCAAACTAAACTAATAGGAAATAAAATAATAACGAATCAAACATAATATTGAAAATGATAAAAATCAAGTATATTATAACCCCCAATTAAAAAAACAAAAGATAATAAAATCAAAGCTATTCTAACTTCATAAGAAATAGTTTGAGCAACAGCACGTAGTCCCCCCAATAAAGCATAATTAGAATTAGAAGACCAACCAGCAACTATAACTGTATAAACACCTAAACTAGTACAACACAAAAAAAATAATAAGCCTAAATTAAAAGAAAATAATTTAACAAATAAAGGGATACAAACTCAAACAACTAAAGAAATAAATAAAGAAAAAATAGGAGAAAAATAGTAAGATAAATAATTTGATAAAAGAGGATAAGTTTGTTCTTTAGTAAATAACTTAATTGCATCACATATAGGTTGAGGAATTCCTATAAGCCCAACTTTATTAGGCCCTTTTCGAATTTGAATATAACCCAACACTTTACGTTCTAAAAGAGTTAAAAAAGCAACTCTTACTAAAACACAAATTACCAAAATTAATCTACCAATTAAAGATAAAATAAATTCAAAAAAAAACAAGTACTATTTGTAATAAAAATTACATAAATAAATTCTAAATTTATTGCACTAATCTGCCAAAACAGTACAATTAATTATATTCTTTAACTAAAATATAATTATTCTAATACCTGGTCCTTTCGTACTAAGATATTATAATATATTAAAGATAGAAACCAACCTGGCTTACGCCGGTCTGAACTCAGATCATGTAAGAATTTAAAAGTCGAACAGACTCAATATTTAAGCGGCTACACCTAAAAATATATCTTAATCCAACATCGAGGTCGCAAACTTTTTTATCAATAAGAACTCTCCAAAAAAATTACGCTGTTATCCCTAAAGTAACTTAATCTTATAATCGTTATTAACGGATCAATAAATCATAAATTAATGATTTTTAATAATTAAAAGTTCATTAAATTTTAACATCACCCCAACAAAATAATTAATAAAATTAAAATAAAATACATCAAAAAAATTAAAATTATATTAAATATAAAGATTTATAGGGTCTTCTCGTCTTTTAATTAAATTTTAGCTTTTTAACTAAAATATAAAATTCTACAATAAATTTTTATGAAACAGATTATACTTCGTCCAACCATTCATACCAGCCTTCAATTAAAAGACTAATGATTATGCTACCTTTGCACAGTTAAAATACTGCGGCCATTCAAAATTATTCAGTGGGCAGGTCAGACTTTAAAAATAACTCAAAAAGACATGTTTTTGTTAAACAGGCGAGTATATAAATTTGCCGAGTTCTTTATATAAACTTATCAAATAAAATTATATGTACAATATAAAATATACTAATTTTATCATTATTAATTTTCATAAAAAATTTATGAAAAAATTTTTATAAAAACTTAAAATAATAGTAAATAATAAAAATTATAAAATAATTTATAACAAATTTACAAATGATTGAAAATTCTATTCATACATTTTATATTAAAATTACTCATTTTTAATAATTTATTTTAAAGCTTATCCCTTAAAATATTCAAATTAATAATTTTTTTATTTTAATAAATAAACAAAAAATTAAAAACTTGTAAATTAAATTTATTTCTAAAAAAACTAGATACCTTTATAAACGAATAACATTTCATTTCTAATTATCTATTTTAAATAATTTTGACACATTAACTTTAATAAATAATTAACTCTTATAAAATCGAGATTAATAAATAATTATTAATTATTTGATAAACCCTGATACACAAGGTACAATAAATAAAATTTTCTTTTTAAATAATAATTTTTCAAATTATTTCAATTATCTTTCACAATACTTAATAAACTATTATTAATATTATTTTTTCACTACAAATTACTAAAACATTAAATTATATAATTATTTTTAATAAATTATAAATAAAATCAATATAAATTAATAAATAAATATTAATCAATTTATATTGATTTGCACAAAAATCTTTTCAATGTAAATGAAATACTTTACTAAATAAGCTTTAAATTGTCATTCTAGATACACCTTCCGGTACATCTACTATGTTACGACTTATCTTATCTTAAGAATAAGAGCGACGGGCGATGTGTGCATATTTTAGAGCTAAAATCAAATTTTTAATCTATAAAATTTTACTATCAAATCCATTTTCATTAAATATTTCAAATTTAAATTCACTTAAATAATTTTATTGTAACCCATTTCTACTTAAATATAAGCTACACCTTGATCTGATATAAATTTTAATAAAAATTATGGAAAATTATTATTCTTATAAAATATTCTTATAACGACGGTATATAAACTGAAAAACAAATTTAAGTAAGGTACATCGTGGATTATCAATTACAGAACAGGTTCCTCTGAATAGACTAAAATACCGCCAAATTTTTTAAGTTTCAAGAACATAACTAATACTACCTTAGTGTTAATATTTACATTTTAAATAATAGGGTATCTAATCCTAGTTTATTAACAAAATTTATAAGCTTTAATTTAACTAAAATAAAAATTTATAAATTTAAAATTTCACCTAATAAATTTACAATTATTTTATTTATATAAAATTTAACTTACACTGAACTAATTTTATTTGCATTATTTGTATAACCGCGGCTGCTGGCACAAATTTAGCCAATACTATATGAAATTACTATTTACAAATTTCTTTGATTAATAAAACTAATTACTGAGAATATAATAAAATTTACTTATTATTTAAATAAATAAAAATTCATGCAAAAACTTACATATAAAATAAATCAATAATAAAATTTTAAGCTAAAATAAAACTTTAATATTATATAAAATTAATTTAAATATAAAACTTTATAATTTCAATTAATATTTATAATAATAAAATTTAAATAATATCACATAAAAATTAATTTTTATTTAAATAAAATCAATTAGTATTTCTCTCCTCAACAAATAAACAGANCCCCTATCATATTTATTTATATTTATAAAAATAAAATGAAAATTATCTTTTTTAATAAAAANTTTTTTATTTTATTTATATRTAWAYAYATATAATTAATAATAAATTATATTATTAAATATATTATTATACAAATAATAAAACTTTAGTAATATTGTATAAAAATTAATTTTTATTTAAATAAAATCAATTAGTATTTCCCTCCTCAACAAATAAACAGACCCCCTATCATATTTATTTATATTTATAAAAATAAAATAAAAGTTATCTTTTTTAATAAAAATTCTTTTATTTTATTTATAATAATTAAAAAATAATTAATAATAAATTATAATTATAATATTTTTATTTAAATAATAAAATTTTAAAAATATTTTATAAGAATTTATTAACATTTAAATAAAATTTATTAGTAATAATAAATTCAATAAAATTTAATAAAAATATTCATTTTTAATTTATTAAACAATTTTATAAAATTTTTAAAATTTTATTAAATTTACAAATTAAATTAATTAACAAAAATTTATTTTTTTTTTAAAAAAATTATTAAATTTATAGATAAATATTAATTTAAAAAAATTTTTTTTTCAATTTTATAAATTTAATAAAATTTAACAAAATTTTAAAAAATTTTTATTAAATTTATAGATTAATATTAATTAAAATTTATTTTTTTTAAAGTTTTATTAAATTTATAGATAGATATTAATTGAAATTTTTTTTTTTTTTTTTTTTATTTATGTAAATATTAAGATTTAAATTTTTAATTTTGTTATCTATATTTATATATATATAAATATAAATAATTTATATATACATATATATAAATATAAATATTTATATTTATATATATATAAATATAAATATTTAATTGTTTATATATATAAATATCTTATATAAAATATTTCTTTATATAAATAAATAAACTTAAAATTAATAGATTTATAGAAATGAAGAGGATTTATTTATATTTAATTATTAGTAGCCATACTTGCATGTATATTTAATAGATATTATTTTTCTAAATACTAAATATACTGATAACTACATATTTATATATATATTATTGAGAAATAACTTTTATATATATTATATATATACATATAAATATTTAATTTATTAATATATAATATATATATTCCGTTTCTATATTATATATATATGTATATAAATATTTAATTAATATATATATTCCTATTATAAATAGATTAATATATGTATATAAATATTTAATTAATTAATAGGTATCTATATTCTAATAAAAAAAACCCTAAGATTCATAGATCTATAAACATTCTGTTACATTTATTAGTAGATAAGATAATCTGACGTTCCACATTTATATAGATATATGTTAAGGCCACCCTTTTATTATCATCTACTAGTTGAGCTAACGTATTGATCTTTTAACTCTCGGAAATGGATATATTGGCATATTTAATTATCTACTATTAAATTTAATTTTATTACAAAAATTACTTATTTTTATACACTATATTATATTATAATATAATATACAAAATTATATTTATAACATTAAAACTTATATWAAAAAAAAAAAAAAAAAAAAAAACACATGGAAAATTACCTTTTTTAAATGAAATAAGTTATTTTCTTTC